GTGATGCCCATACTCGTGGAAATTTGGGTCTCTCCAATTTTACCGGTATCATAATTTCTTAATTTCTGTGTGAATCAAGATTGAGGAAAGGAAGTCTTCGAATCACTGACCCAGGCCATTGTGGAATCTTACTCATCAGAATATGGAGGTCCTTATGGCAGAACGGACCGATCTGGTCTTTCACAATAAAGTGATAGATGGAATTGCTATAAAACGACTTATTAGTAGATTAATAGATCATTTCGGAATGGCATATACATCACATATCCTGGATCAAATGAAGACTTTGGGTTTCCAGCGAGCCACTGCTACATCTATTTCATTAGGAATTGATGATCTTTTAACAATACCATCTAAGGGATGGTTAGTTCAAGACGCTGAACAACAAAGTTTTCTTTTAGAGAAAAACCATCATTATGGGAATGTACATGTGGTAGAAAAATTACGTCAATCCATTGAGATATGGTATGCTACAAGTGAATATTTGAGACAAGAAATGAATCCTAATTTTCGGATGACTGATCCCTCTAATCCAGTCCATCTAATGTCCTTTTCGGGGGCTAGAGGAAATGCATCTCAAGTACACCAATTAGTAGGTATGAGAGGATTAATGTCGGATCCTCAAGGACAAATGATTGATTTACCCATTCAAAGCAATTTACGGGAAGGGCTTTCTTTGACAGAATATATAATTTCTTGCTACGGAGCCCGCAAAGGGGTTGTAGATACTGCTGTACGAACATCAGATGCTGGATACCTCACACGTAGACTTGTTGAAGTAGTTCAACACATTCTTGTACGTAGAACGGATTGTGGTACTATCCGAGGTATTTCCGTGAGTCCTCAAAATTGGATGACAGAAAAGATTTTTGTCCAAACATTAATCGGTCGTGTATTAGCAGACGATATATATATTGGTCTACGATGCATTGCCACTCGAAATAAAGATATTGGAATTGGACTTGTTAATCGATTCATAACCTTTCGAGCACACCCAATATATATTCGAACCCCTTTTACTTGCAGGAGTACATCTTGGATCTGTCAATTATGTTATGGCCGGAGTCCTACTCATGGTGACCTGGTCGAGTTGGGAGAAGCCGTAGGCATTATTGCGGGTCAATCAATTGGGGAACCGGGGACTCAACTAACATTAAGAACTTTTCATACTGGCGGAGTATTCACAGGCGGTACTGCCGAATATGTACGAGCTCCCTCTAATGGAAAAATAAGATTTGATGAGGATTTGGTTCATCCCACACGTACCCGTCATGGGCATCCTGCTTTTCTATGTTTTATAGACTTGTATGTAACTATTGAGAGTCGAGATATTATACATAATGTGAATATTCCAACAAAAAGTTTGATTTTAGTTCAAAATGATCAATATGTAGAATCAGAACAAGTGATTGCCGAGATTCGTGCCGGAACGTCCACTTTTCATTTTCAAGAGAGGGTTCAAAAACATATTTATTCTGAGTCAGAAGGAGAAATGCACTGGAGCACTGATGGCTATCATGCGCCCGAATATACATATAGTAATGTTCATCTATTACCAAAAACAAGTCATTTATGGATATTAGCAGGAGGTCTATGCAGATCCAAGATAGGGTCTTTTTCACTCCACAAGGATCAAGATCAATTTAATACTAATTCTTTTTCTCTCGAAGAAAGATATATCTTCGATCTCTCACTGACTCATGATCAAGTAAAACATAAATTGTTGGATACTTTTGGTAAAAAAGATAGGAAAATTCTTGACTATTCAAAACCTTATCGGACCAAGGGTCATTGGAATCTCATAGAGCCTTCTACTTATATTCGTCAAGAGAATTCCTTGGCGAAAAAGCGAAGGAATAGATTCGTGATTCCCTTACAATATGATCAAGAACAAGAAAAAAAGCTAATACCCTGTTTTGGTATTTCGATTAAAATACCTATAAATGGTATTTTACGTAGAAATAGTATTCTTGCTTATTTTGATGATCCGCGATACAGAAGAAGCAGTTCGGGAATTACTAAATATGGGATTTACGAAGTAGATTCAATTGTAAAAAAAGAGAATTTGATTGAGTATCGAGGAGCAAAAGAATTTAGTTCGAAATACCAAATGCAAACGAAAGTAGATCAATTTTTTTTCATTCCCGAGGAAGTGCATATCTTACCCGGATCTTCGCCCATAATGGTCCGGAACAATAGTATCATTGGAGTAGATACACGACTTGCTTTAAATATAAATACAAGAAGTCTAGTAGGTGGATTAGTCCGAGTGGAGAAAAAAAAAAAAAGTATGGAACTGAAAATCTTTTCTGGAGATATTCATTTTTCTGGAGAGGTGGATAAAATATCTAGGCACAGTGGCATTTTGATACCACCAGGAATGGGAAAAAAAGATTCTAAAGGATCAAAAAAATTGAAAAATTGGATCTATGTCCAACGCATTACACCTACCAAAAAAAAGTCTTTTGTTTTGGTTCGTCCCGTAGTCACATATGAAATAGCTGATGGAATAAATTTAGCAACACTTTTCTTTCAGGATCTCTTGCAGGAAAAGGATAATGTCCAACTTCGAATTGTCAATTATATACTTTATGGAAATGGCAAGTCAATTCGAGGAATTTATCACACAAGTATTCAATTAGTTCGGGCTTGCTTAGTATTGACTTGGGACCAAGAAAAAAAGAGTTCTATAGAAGAAGAGGTTCATGCTTCTTTTGTTGAAATAAGGGCAAATGATCTGCTTCGTGATTTCATCCGAATTGAGTTAGTAAAGTCCACTATTTCGTATACCGAAAAAAGGTATGATACGCCAGGTTCAGGATTGATTTCCAATAATGAATTAGATCGTATCTATAGAAATCCTTTTGATTCCAAGGCAAAGATTCAATCATTTCCCCAACATAAGGGAACTCTTGGTACGTTGTTGAATCGAAATAAGGAATGCCAATCTTTCATAATTTTGTCATCATCCAATTGCTCTCGAATTGGTCCCTTCAATACTTCGAGATATAATAATGCGACAAAAGGATCGGATCCCATGACTCCAATTAGGGATTTGTTGGGTCCTTTAGGTACTATTGTGCCTAAAATAGTAAATCTTCGTTCATCTTACTATTTAAGAACTTATAATCAAGTCTTTTTAAAGAAATATTTTTTACTTGAAAATTTTCAACAGACTTTCCAAGTGCTTCAAGTACTTCCATTTCAATACTGTTTCCTAGATGAAAATAGTAGGATTTATAATCCCGATCCATGCAGTAACATCATTTGGAATTCATTCCATTTGAATTGGTGTTTTCTCCACCACGATTCTTGTGAAGAGGCATGGACAATAATTAGCCTCGGACAATTCCTTTGTGAAAATGCATGTTTATTGAAATATGGATCACGCATAAAAAAATCTGGTCAAATTTTCATTGTTCATGTTGACTCTTTAGTTATAAGATCATCTAAGCCCTATTTGGTCACTCCAGGAGCAACTGTCCATGGCCATTATGGAGAAATCTTTTCTGAAGGAGACACATTAATTACATTTATATATGAAAAATCGAGATCTGGTGACATAACGCAAGGTCTTCCAAAAGTTGAACAAATCTTAGAAGTTCGTTCAATTGATTCAATATCGATGAACCTCGAAAGAAGAGTTGAAGGTTGGGACGAACGTATCCGAAGGATTCTTGGGATCCCTTGGGGATTCTTGATTGGAGCTGAACTAACCATAGCCCAAAGTCGTATCTCTTTGGTTAATAAGATCCAAAAGGTTTATCGATCCCAAGGGGTACAGATCCATAATAGACATATAGAGATTATTGTACGTCAAGTAACATCAAGAGTTTTGGTTTCAGAAGATGGAATGTCTAATGTTTTTTTACCTGGGGAATTTATTGTATTGTTGCGAGCAGAGCGAGCAGGGCGCGTTTTGGACGAAGCGATCCGTTATCGGGCAATCTTATTGGGAATAACGAAGTCATCTCTGAATACTCAAAGTTTCATATCCGAAGCGAGTTTTCAAGAAACTGCTCGAGTTTTAGCAAAAGCTGCTCTACGAGGTCGTATTGATTGGTTGAAAGGCCTGAAAGAGAACGTTGTTCTGGGGGGGATTATACCGGTTGGTACCGGATTCAACAAATTAGTACATCGTTCAAAGCAAGACAAAAACATTCATTTGAAAATTAAAAGGAAGGATCTATTCGAGTTGGAAATGAGAGATATTTTGTTATACCATAGAGAATTATTTTGTTCTTGTGCACCAAACACTTTCCATGAGACATCAGACCAATCATTTACGTAATGTAATTTACTAATTCTTAACAAGAGGTTCATTCTTTTTACTTTAACTCTCCGGTCCAATTAATGAAATTCATGGTTTGGGTCGTAGATCAATGGTCAATCCTGGTAGAAGGTTCCGTCGGAACAATTATTTATTTCATAGGGTACTGAATCTCTTTGAAAAAAAAAAAAAGAAAAAGAGAAAGTGTGGGAAAATGGGAAGACGATATTGGAACATCAATTTGGAAGAAATGATGGAAGCAGGAGTTCATTTTGGTCATGGTACTAATAAATGGAATTCTAGAATGGCTCCTTACATCTCTGCAAAGCGTAAGGGTATTCATATTACAAATCTTACTATAACTGCTCGTTTTTTATCAGAAGCTTGCGATTTAGTTTTTGATGCAGCAAGTAGGGGAAAAAAATTCTTAATCGTTGGCACCAAAAAGAAAGCAGCGGATTTAGTAGCATCAGCAGCAATAAGGGCTCGATGTCATTATGTTAATAAAAAATGGCTTGGTGGTATGTTAACGAATTGGTATACTACAGAAACAAGACTTCAGAAGTTCAGGGACTTAAGAACAGAACAAAAGATGGGGAAATTCAATCGTCTCCCCAAAGGAGATGCAGCAATGTTGAAGAGAAAGTTATCTACCTTGCAAGCATATCTGGGTGGGATCAAATATATGACGGGATTACCCGATATTGTAATTATCGTTGATCAGCAAGAAGAATATACGGTTCTTCGAGAATGTTCCATTTTGGGTATTCCGACGATTTGTTTAATTGATACAAATTGTGACCCAGATCTTGCAGATATTTCTATTCCGGCCAACGATGATGCTATAGCTTCGATTCGATTGATTCTTACCAAATTAGTATCTGCAATTTGTGAGGGCCGTTCCAGTTATATAAAAAATGGTTGATTATCTTATCATTACTCTTATCATTAAGAAGAATAAAGAAGAAGATTAGTTTGTTTTTGGTGAACTCTCTTTGATTGTTACTATTTTGGTTTGCATCTTTTGGAGTTTGAACTATGTTTTGACTATCAAATAATATTGAAAATAGATGAATTGAGAAATAAATGGTTGAATCAAAATAATTACTTTTTTGAAGTTCGATTTCTGTTAGAGGACAATATGAATGTTATAACATGTTCCATTAAAACACTCAAAGGGTTATATGATATATCAGGTGTAGAAGTAGGCCAACATTTATATTGGCAAATAGGAGGTTTACAAATTCATGCCCAAGTACTTATCACTTCTTGGGTTGTAATTGCTATCTTATTAGGTTCAGTCATCATAGCTGTTCGGAATCCACAAACCATTCCGACCGACGGTCAGAATTTCTTCGAATATGTCCTTGAATTTATTCAAGACTTGAGCAAAACTCAGATTGGAGAGGAGTATGGTCCTTGGGTTCCTTTTATAGGAACGATGTTCCTATTTATTTTTGTTTCTAACTGGTCAGGCGCTCTTTTACCTTGGAAAATCATAAAGTTACCTCATGGAGAGTTAGCTGCGCCCACGAATGATATAAATACTACTGTTGCTTTAGCTTTACCCACGTCAGTGGCATATTTCTATGCGGGTCTTAGTAAAAAAGGATTGGGATATTTCGGGAAATACATTCAACCAACTCCAATACTTTTACCAATTAATATTCTAGAAGATTTCACCAAACCTTTATCTCTTAGTTTTCGACTTTTTGGGAATATATTGGCTGATGAATTAGTGGTTGTTGTTCTTGTTTCTTTAGTGCCTTCAATAGTTCCTATACCTGTCATGTTTCTTGGATTATTTACAAGCGGTATTCAAGCTCTTATTTTTGCAACTTTAGCTGCGGCTTATATAGGTGAATCCATGGAGGGTCATCATTGACTAACTTTTGAAATAGTCTAGTCTTTTTTGAAGCTTATCCCAAATAAAGCAATGCGGGGGGTTCCATATAATCCACTGAGTTGTAGAATAAAATGCAAAAAGCTACATATATGTAATGCTTATGAGTATCAATCTTTGTGTATGTTTTGAATAATGGTTCCAGAATACAATTTAATAGAATAAAAAGTGCAGGTGATTTACGTTATGGAAGAATAAAAGTATATGCTATTTACTAGTTAGATAGTAACGACCCCTATCTCTTTTTTTCTAGTCCACTGCATTTATATGGATTCCCATATTAGTCCTTTTTCTATTTTGTCTGTGATTGTGAATTGAATGAAAGAGAAAGAATAGAATAGTTTATAAACAAGGAAATGCAATTACTAAAACTATATACATATCTATTCACATAAGGTCATAAGGTAGAAAGGAAAAATGATATCTCGAAGTAGTTCTGACAATTCAGTAATATTCTGAATTCCATTTGGAGCTTTTAGTTACTTCGACCTGAGAAGTAGAAAAAGAAGTAGATTAAGTACTAATTCATTGGTTGGTTGTATCATTAATCATTTCTTTTTTTGGTGCGAGGAACTTACCATGAATCCACTTATTTCTGCTGCTTCCGTTATTGCTGCTGGATTGGCTGTAGGGCTTGCTTCTATCGGGCCTGGGGTTGGTCAAGGAACTGCTGCGGGCCAAGCCGTAGAAGGTATTGCGAGACAACCAGAAGCAGAGGGTAAAATACGAGGTACTTTATTGCTGAGTCTGGCTTTTATGGAAGCTTTAACTATTTATGGACTGGTCGTGGCATTAGCTCTTTTATTTGCAAATCCTTTTGTTTAATGTTTAAGTAGAATAAAAATGTAAAAAAAAAAAAAAAGAAGAATAAAAACATAACCATAACTAATAAATTTGAGAATTATCAAATTCCATTAAGATTAAGAATAATAAGCGGAGTGATACAAAAAGAACTCTGTTCTTTTTTAGTCCTATCTATAAAGGGAGAGCATATGAAAAATATAACCGATTCTTTTGTTTCCGTGGGGCACTGGCCATCCGCTGGGAGTTTCGAGTTTAATACCGATATTTTAGCAACAAATCCAATAAATCTAAGCGTAGTGCTGGGTGTATTGATTTTTTTTGGAAAGGGAGTGTGTGCGAGTTGTCTATTTCAAGAATAGGTTGGATTTCACCGGCTGCACTTTCTTTATATTATTTTTTATAGCATAAATAGGAACAAAGGGTGCACAATCTCGACGAATTACTTCGGAATTGGATTTCATTCAGAAATCATATGTAAGAACCATAGCATTTCGTAACTAATTGGTAAATGAACTTTGATTCT